CTAATCGATATTGATATACCGAGCCTCTGTTGATACGAAGTCTTCCGGCGATCCCCAGATCCGAGTCTGGGCTGTTGGAATAGGTTCGACGGCGGATCACGAAATCTTGGCGATCTTCTCTATCTAATGAATGAAGAGTCCGCTTTGAAATCGTCACGAGTATATGCTTCAACAGGTAGATTGATACAATAGAAACCTCTGGTAAAATGCCCGCCCGTCGCCCAGCAGATGTAGATAAAGTACATTACATAGTCCGTTTTAGGCATTGGCGACTTCCCCATTCAGCGACTTTGGCACTGGACGTACCAAAAATGGGTACTATCGGGTCGGGTGAATTAGATAATAGACGTCTGTTGGCATTCGAGCCTTCCTTCTCCTTTCAGGGCCTACCCGAAACAGAATCCAGTACCTCTCGGTCGTGAATATCTGAATAGGACGAACCGGCCCCCGTGAATATCTTTGCTTCGGAACAATTCGAATTAGGCTCGGACAACTGGAATGTGTATTCTCCATATAGGTTCCAATCGAGAAGATCCATCGACCTGAGACGAAGAGAAAGGCCTATCTATTTTATTTAGTTATTCAGTTCAACCAATGATTCGTTATTGGAGCAGACAGCAACAACCTTTTCATCGGACATGCGTCTTTTTTTTTTTTATTTTCCAATGGATTTACATGTTTCATTAATAAAAATGGTTTGATGTAGTGAGTAATAAATAGGCTCTTCTGATTGTTCGCCGTTCAAGAATTCTTGTTTAGGCAGTTCATACCACCTATCCATAGTGTTTTGATCTAAGATTTCAATTCTTCCATGTTTCAGTAGTAGCATATTGTTCCATGGAGTTAAGGTCCAAAATATGAAGAAACAAGTGTTTCCACGACCTGGTCAATTCTGTTCCACTTAATACCTCTTTCATGGCTACATAGCCTCCGGTTAAGGAATGGGAAATCTTTCTCCTGTTACATGAATCCAATGTTTCATTTCATCCGGGAAAAGCCATCTCTTTCTCAACAACGCCTTTGTCATTTGATCCAATAGCGTTCTGTTAGATAGGAACAGATTTGATAAATACTGATAACTCTCGGATAGAGTATTAGAACGGAAAGATCCATTCGATAATAAACTATTGGTTCTAAGCCATCTCTGGCGATGAATCAACAATTCGAAGTGGTTTTGTTGCGTATTCTTGATGAACCAGCGTTTATATATAGATGTAGGAGGATTTGTTTGGGAAGTAATAAGCCCCTTTGACATCTCTTCATCTGCAAAGAATTCTCGACGTGAAAAGACAGAGACAAAGGGCGGATCTTTGAATAGGAAAAAGAGTGGATCTGCAGGGTCCCAAATGAATTGGCTTATTCGAAAAAAGCCTTGTTCTTTGAAAGATCTATTTAGTCTCTGGTACCGCACGGTTCCACTCTGCAAGAACTCCGAATCATTCTCTTGAAGCGCATCCTCTTTATGATAAAGGGTCCGCTTGCCCCGAAATGACCTGGTCCACCAATAGGGAAATCCCAATTCATTGGGTCTTTCGATACAATCAAATAGATTGCCACAAGGGCGCCATATTCTAGGAGCCCAAACTATGTGATTGAATAAATCCTCCTCTATCTGTTGCGGGTCGAGGGCTCCTTCTCCTTCCCCTTCTTCCAACTCCGATTCGTATTTTTCATATAGAAATCTCTGATCAACGATAGAACAAGATCCATTTTGTATCATATCGAACGGATTCTTTGGTTCGGACCGAAGAAGCAATATCACTCGATCATTATCAAACTGACTGCAATCTTTTTCTGTCCGTGAGGATCCCACCAAAGCGCCTTCTACTTCTAATAGGCCATGAACTAGATCAGAATCATTCTCAACGAATCCATAAGAGGTGATCCAATTTCTTTCATCGGGTCCGGGTGGAAACCAAAGATCTTGAGCGACCGATCCGGCAGAACAACTCAAAAGATAAAGAAGTATCGTTAATTTCTTCATGCTCGTTCCAAGCTCGAAGTACCATTTGTACAAATAAGAATCCCCTTCCTTACATGATTTCTTCTTCATATAGATAGATATAGGATCTATGGGGCAATCGCTTAGAAGTACATTTTGTGCAACAGCCCTTCCTATCTGATAGAAAAGGATCCCATGATCCTGAACCGATCTCACCTGGGATCGCAAATCCCAAGTTTGTCTATGAATAGCTGATCGAATTGTATTAGTGTCTATAATTGATTTCTTCTGTGTAATACTAATTGATAGAGCCTCATTGGTAAGTGCTACAAGATCTCGTGCATGGGAACCCGTGGTTATGGACCCGAATACGTTAGTATGGAACATTTTCTTTTCCAAGTGAAATCCCCTAGTATATGAAAGAATGAAAAAGTGCTTTCGTTGTTGTGGAATAAGAAGCCTTCGTATCTTAATGCATGTATTTAATTTATTCGGAGCTATTAGAGCGGGATCCACTTTTTGGGGAATATGAGTCGAAGCAATAAGAAGAATATTTCT